GAGCCATCACCAGGGCCGATGATCCAACCCCATACCAAGATGCCCTTATGATGATGGGCGTGATCCATAGCCGATGTTGGCTAGAAGCAGTATCAGTTGAAGCTATGGAGCACCCCTTCAAGTTTCAGATCGATATTGAGTTCCATATCCTGTTACGGATACTCCAGATGTAGAGACAGATCCAGAGCCATTTGATCGAGATCGAGTAGCTATAGCAGATCCATTTAGAGATCGGAACCCCGTTCCGGGTACACCCATTTGAGTAGCAACTGCCCCTAAGCCGGTAGGTCTCGTTCAAAAGCCACTTTAGTGGATGTGCCCCAATCAATGTGCTCGGTGATGATGTTGTCATCGCTGATGCGCAAGTTGCTTAAGTTTATTTTCAGTGTCTTCAGAAATTAGGAGTTCCAATTTCAACTCAAAAATCTCTGATTTCTGACACTGGTGCATTTGAGTTTGCTAAGCGCTTTTGCGTCAAGGGTGGGTGGACGCGTGGATTTCTTTATCTTCCATGTCTGCTCGTTCTTTGCTTGCTTACCATCATCCATATGGTCTGATGGCTATATGTACAACCATTCATTACGAAGGTTCTCTACCTTAGTAAGGATAGGTGGTGGAGGTTATAGGGTCCCTGTCAAACTCAGTCATACAAGATCTCGTCACTTTAAGCGGGTTCTTGCTATGTACACCAGGGTCACAATGACTATCTATTAGAATTGTGGCTTGGCAGAGTGAGCTTTCGCTTCTGGTTTCACTTCTTCCTTCTTAAAGAGATGAAACCTTCGGATTGAAAGGTGGCTCCTGATGAATTATTTCCAACAGAAAGAGTCTGGGACTTCCTTGAGTGGTCTTTGCTCAGGAACTGGATGAAGGATTGGCTTCGGTACGTCCATTGGTACTGGAGTGTCGCGAATTCACCGGATGTTTCCTTAAGTGACTTCTTTTCTGCATCAGTCTATGAGAAAGAATGGAGGATCAGACGCGAATCGAGTGAGCTCATTCGCTTTGGTCTTCTCTGGAAGATCTATGATTTGGTAGCAGAGAAGGGTGTAAGCTTGGAGCCCGCCATGTCTTCAAGAACACCTCTCTGGATTTCGGGGATGGTTACTAGGAGGAGTCTCTAGCATGGATTTCTTAGTCGAGCCTGATGGTTTAACCCGGCTTTGAAAGGGATCATCATAAGACTTTAGGCGCACCTGGGGGAAGGACTACCCTTAATATGATATGCGCAATTAAGAAACGATACCGAATTAACTGATAAAGAGACGAAACTAACAACTGCCGTAATGAACCTAAACTAAAGACGGAAAGAGTCACTCACTGAATACCTATTTCTTAGACTGAGTGAGTCCTAAAGCCGAAAGACGAAGGCCGAAGCAAGGATAGCTGCTAAAGAAAGAGAAACTAGAGACATAAAGAAGAAGACTGCTAATAAGGAAAGGAATACGGTAAGGAAGGGAAACTAAGGCAGCTAAGCCACTAGTACGAAGGAGCAAGCGGAGGCCCCCCTGTTTTAGTGAACCCTGGGAGTTGTCGGCGGCTCGACGATCTGTATTCCAAAGGTTTACCGAGGTGAAGCTTTTGGCAGGTATTCTGTTATTTGTAGGTTTCTCTACTTCATGCTCTTCCGAGGGCCTTTGTTTGAGGTGAGGTTCTATAGTTTGATGGTTACCTCCGTTCTCCTCTCCCCTTCCCCGATAGCTAGGATAGAGTTCTCTCTGTCTTTCCTTCTTGCTGTTATGACATCGTTTATACTTTTATTGATACGAACGATAACCGTACGAATGCTTCTTCCTCGGCTCAGCCTAGTATTGGCATTTTCTCAGCCTAGTTTCGTAAAGGCGCTACTGTTGTACAGGAGAGAGCCTTTTTCCATAGGGTCGGGTAGAGATCATAGGTAACCGACTCCAACTCCCTCATCTGATCTCTCTCTCGTAACGGCCCTGTCAGAGGCGTTGGTCATGGGATAAAGGCTTGGAAGTAGTGAAGTGAGAGAAAGGATCTCCCGGCCACGCACCTTTTGCCTTGGTTTGCCCACCAGCAGTTGATTACCCTATAAACAGGCACAGCAGATCAAACAAATCAACATGATAGCTTTCTATAGGCCGACGGGCGAAACTCTTTCTCATTGCCATCATATGGATAAGCCAGGTATCCGGAAGATTGGACTCGCTCCTATAGTTTTGTACTGTGAGGAAGTTGGAGCCCAATGAAATGAGCCCTTAGCACGGGCGTCCGGTGGTGGGCACTCTGACTGTGACTCCCAAACGTGAAGATATGATTCTGACTCCGCTCTTATAGAGTGATCGGATTTCCCAGATAAGAGTGATCAATTGCCCAGATTGTTTCGCCTTCTTTCGGGGTTGTTACTGACCGGAATTGCGCACCTGAGTGCACAGCCTTTTCCCTTGGTGTTGGGGAATCGTACTCACTCTATATCTCACTTGGTAGGCCAGGTTGTTTTAAACCGTTGTTTAGCTCCGCTCGCCATGAACATGCTTCTTCCCCTCCGCCGTGTTCCCGGCACTATCAAACGAAGGGGGAATCGCAACCTGGATGATAGGAATAAGCCCCTGATCGAATCGAACAAATGATGGAGAATACGATAGAGTGCTATTGATTTTGATACCTGTTATTCTTCACCACCAACATCCTTACTCTCACTTAGACTTTCACTGTCACTTAGACAGACAGCAGGCAACCCTACTAGTAGAACTGGTGGAAATGGGACAGCGTATCTACTGGTACTGGACCCACTACTGATGCCTCGGTATGTTCACTCACTAAAACTAGCTCGGGACCACCTGATACTGATGCCCAGGGTCTCTTTGGATAAACACCATTTCTATGCCAAGCCATATAATTGGGTTGTTGCTCGATCGTAGTCATCTCCGCCCACGGGGCTCAACCACTTCCGAAATGGACTTTTTTTGACTTCTGCCTGAACCGGTGGATGAATTGTCCCTCCCGGGCTCGAATTGCACTAATAGTGCCTCGCTGCGACCGCTACGATCGGTCGACTAGGTTCGATCGAAAAGGAAATCAACTGAGATGTTAGATCGCTCACTTCACGATTGTCATTGATCAGCCTACTTGAGTCAGTGTTGTTTTGAAGCTCGAAGAGAATATGTTACTATTGTTGTACATTGCGTAGTAGTGAATGAGTCAGACTGACCCTTCTTATATCTTATAGTAGGGACCCGGATCTAAGCAAAAGATTGAATATTTCAAACCACTCCGCGATTTCATTCATTGTCAAAGACACCTCTTACTGCCCCCCGGCAGGCACGTTACCGAAAGCTACCATCTCCAGCCGTTTATAAGATCGTGCCTTGATGACATTGGGAAAGGTCGTGAGAGTTCAGAGCACGGCGATTGAATCAATTCTAAGTTCATCTACACAGGTGAGTAGGACTAGGGGGCGAGACCACGACTCGGCTAAATAGCCCCCGGGATAAGGGCGCTTCCTCCGATAAGGGCTTACTCCTCACATAAGGGGGTCGCTGTGATTGACCAGGCGTCTAATAGGGTAGGGCAGCTAGGGAATAATAATAGGTGCACTCCAGGGCTTACACCTCTGATGATAAAGAAGTCGTAGGTTGTTGTCAAGTCAGTATCCACTTGGAATAAAGACGATGGGGAAGTTCATGCATGAGTGGAGACGGAGCCCGGTTGGAATCCCATCAATAGGTCAAGGGAAAGCATCGGTAAAGGGCACTCCTTGAATTGAAAAAAATGGGTAAAGGTAAGCCCTTGAATTGAACCGGTCCCAGCAACTGGAAAGGCTGCCAGCTACCCGCTACACTGAAACAAACCCTAATGAGTTTTCTCCGGAATGCAAGGCAAGGCGAAGATTCGATGCTCATGAATGGCATGGCATATAGAAGGAAACCTCTATGGTTTCGGAGGTGAGACTTTGCAGGTGGGAATCAAAGCAAAAGGTCAAGTAGTAAGGCGACTGCTAAGCTTTTACCCAACCCCGCCTTCCTCCCCTGATTGGGTGGGCTAAAGGTGGTTGGTACTAATGTACTACGATAAGGTGGTGTTAGAGAGAAGGACTCTTTAGTAGTAGGGTGGGCTACAAACAAAGCTGAAGCAGGTGGGCATGCCGGCGATGGGGCAATTGGCTGGGCTAAAGCAGAAGGAGTCAAATCCGAAGGCAGAAAAGCAGCTTCAGATAGTGTAGTGAGCGTAGTGAGCCGATCTACGTGAGGGTGTAGTGAGCTTTTATCCAACCCCGGGAGACGTATAGTCAGTCGATCAAGTTCGACAGTGGGCTACGATACGCAGTGAGGGGGAAGGAAGCTGGTTACGCAGGTATTATTTCGTATGGTTACGCAATTCTTTCGTACCAAAGAGGTGGCGACCTGGGGATATAATGAGTGCCTTAAGCATACTCGGGGCACCCAGGAGTAGGCGATCGAGGTACTCGCTGAGGGATCCAAACAGGGGGCTAGCGGGCATTCTGTACTTTCGAGTGAGATATCTCATGAACTCAAACTCGCTCGAACTCATGCTTAGCATTGCATACGTGTTAGGTCTCATTGCTTTCTGGGAAATGGCCCCGCAGATTCTCCTAGAAGTTGACCCCACTCTGGTCTTACAACCAGAGATAGTGCAAATCCTCAGGAAGGTGATACTGCATCAAGGGTGTCAACCGCTAGATGTGCTGGATGGGAGCATATGTACATGCACAGAGAATCCAGTGCATAACCAAATCGCCGAGGATTACCAACAAAGGAGCTCAGCGCTTACAGAAGAAGCAAGAGCAAAGGCAAGAGTCAATGCTTTAGCGATCTCACTGGGTGCTGCCATATTGGGTGTTATGCTTAATCATATCGGCAATGCTAATCTAATAACGTGTTAAGCCAGATTCACAAGAGCAGATATAGAATAGTGATTCTCATTAGCCCCCGCTCACTTTGACTAAATATTCATCGGGTCGGTGTATCTTTCCGTTGTAAAACATCCAAACCGAATAAGAGCCGCCTACATATCATATATATAGCAGCAATTGTGCTAAGCTTGCTGAATCCGTGACGACAGAGGGTGCAGACAGGTTAGAGTTCTTATAACAGGCTGATTGATGTCCTATCTGTCGAGGAGCAGATAACATGGATCCGGAGGAAGATCAGCTTTCCGGAAAGATTCCGAAAACTTGGTCTTTCCTTCGATACGGAATGCTTAAATCCGGGGCCCATTTTGATTAATAGAAAGAGAATAGCAGGCAGTGCACCTTTCCCTTCGGTCAGCATACTCCAAGGTGAGTAACAAATAGTCATTCCCAACCTCCATTGTTATAGCTTTGAAGCCTATAGCTCTAGTACCAGACCGCTTTTCTAATTACGTATAAAGTCTCTGTCTCGTCTTTCTTGCTCTTCGCCAACCCCCTTTCCTTCTTACCAAGCTTAGAATGCTCATTTCTTCGATATTGAATACCTTATTGACTTTGAGACTACTACTAGCAACGAAGCTCAACCTGACTCGACCAGTCTACAACTTCGAAAGCAGGGGAGCGGAGATCTTTCTTTAAATCATTCCGAAGTCGAAGGGGGGTAAGATCCTTGCCGAATCGAAGTTATTCATTTCATTCGCTACTGGAGCCCGTTTCTTTACTATTACTATTCAAGACGAAAACAGGATTGAATCGAATACGGAAAGGTCATGGGGCTAGAACCCATAGGCACCGGACTGAGGTATGAAATGAAGGACGAGTTTCACTCGCTTCGGGCTCAAGCTTAGATAGAAGAGTCCAATGAGTCCACTAGTCCATCAATGGAAATTCGATCGAAAGCTCAAGCTGAGAAGTCACAATCCATTGAATAAGATCGGCTCAAGGTGTCAAAAAAGAAAGAAAAGAAGTCGCTCACCTCAGCCTGAAACTTCTAATAGATAGAGTTGGAGTACGTAGTGAGAGTCAAGGTCAAGGTTGATTGATGAGTTCAGTGGACAGAACGATCGATGTGAGGCCGGCAGGAAGTGAAAGTGTGACTTCCCCCGTAGTTGGGGGCGGGGGTTAAGCGTCCGATTCGACAATGAACACTAAATGAAACAGGCAAATCCAATAAGTTTCTCACCCGCGATTGATTGGAGACTTATTCAGTAGGTTCTCCTTCCCTACGGAATGGAATTGAATTCCAGGGCGTCTTGCTTAGATCGCATTTGATTTCCCTTACTCCTGAATAGTGAAAGATTGAGCTTTTCTCCCTCACCTCAATAGTGATCTTACTAGCCCACGGAACTAATCATATCAGAGTCAGCAAGTTACCTCAAAAGAGAGTCATGTTTATAGGAGGTCTATCTCCCTTCTGTCATGACCTTCCCTTTTCGCACTGACTGCCCTTTCCTTGCTGCTCGCGCTAAAGCAATTGTAGCAGCGAAAGTAGGAGAGCCGACGGCATTCTATGTGTGGAACTTTCGGAATAGAATAGGCTCAATGACTTTGCCTGCTTTCTTGCTTGCCCCGCTCTCCTTAGAAGCGTTGGTTGAACCGCTGGACTCTATCTCCGTTGATGACTCTTGGATTGAGCTATAGAAGCGACCTACGTGAACACTTCCGCTAGAAAGACATTATTGAGAATTCAATACATTACATTCTATTGACAAAGACATGCTGTCATATTCGAAATAATAATAAACACTCGTTCCCATCCTGATGCATTCTACGCCTGATCTCTCGATCATTGCTACCAATAGATGATCTAGTAAGACAAAGCCTTGAACCGGGTAACCCGTCATGGGAAACCACCTTGGTTGCTTTGCCCTCTCACAGAGCCATCGGTTTCCCTGATAGAAAGAATCAAACGTCGAATGGTCCGAATGAATGCAACATCAGGAGCCGAGTTGACTTCACTCCCGGTGACCTGCCGTCGTAACAGCACTGTGGGCGGAAGTTACTATGGTTTCACGGCTTCCGACACAGCATTCATCCAGACAAGCCCATTTTTTCGAGTAGAGAAAGGTGGAAAATCTTTTCTAGGAGGGCATGAGTGAAAAAACGTGTATATAATATGTAAATACCTGGTCGATACCATATCTCAAAACAGGAGAAGCAGACTGATCGTACAGGTCGATACCATATCTCAATCTAAGAAGCAGTTCCTCTACAGCACCGAATCCGACAGTGGAAGAAAGAAGAGTCCCCCTCCTTCCAAGATTTGATGATTCTATACCAGCTTACCAAACTAACAATTTCTCGTTCTATTGGATCGTTGTGAGTCCCGTTGACAGAGATTGGTTCACTCCGTCCTGCCTTGACTTCTTTTCTTCTTCTGCCTTGAACACTGACTCCTATTCATATAAAATATTCTATCTTAACTGGCTCGTGAGCAACGACGATCAAAGAAGAGAAGGAAATGCCCGACTTCAGTCAAAGACAGGTAAGGGGATAAGAAGATCAGTCTTTCTCCTCTGCAAAGCTATCGAAGAAGAGGAATAGACATAATAAGCTAATAAGCTTTCGCCCGGGAACAACCTTATTATGATTAGCGAAGTCCTTTCCAACTCCGTCGAATGGTTTCACTCCTCTTTTCCCCCTTCTGTCAGTTCCTTGTCAGTCAGTCGACTCCCGTCCCTCAAAAGATTGTCGAACTTCACGGTTATTCATCGATATATGGGTAATCCCCGGCGGTCAGAGAAGAAAAGATCTCTATGAAAGCAGGAGGTGTTAAACATTAGTCTGTCTTCAAATGCGGGAAGGTTAGACATTAAGTTCGATGAGGGCAGGTTCCTACACATTAATTTGAATTGATTGATTGGGAAAGCTGGTTCCGTAGCATTAGAAGCTTAAGTATCTGGAAAGAAGGAGGAATAAGGATGTGGAAAAGAAGAGACGGTCTTAGCTGTTTAAATAAAGCAGCGGCTGTCCCCGGATTCACTGATTCAAGGGTTTTAGATGGGATGGACAGAAGAGTTTGAACGGGCGAGTGACTTTAGGGTTCCACTGGTTCAAAAGGCTAAAAGCCGGAGTAGTTGATCCAGTAGTTCTAAATATAGATAGAAGAATCCCAACGAAACAACCATCCACAAATGTCGATTCATTCAAGCAAGAGAGTGCAACAATCCTTTCCTTTGACACTGGTCCCGTAAACGAGTGGAAAATGCCTTTTACAGTTTCCCTTTTCCCTTTCAGCCAGTCCAAGAGTTCAGTTCACTCGAAAGCGGGAATCCGCAAGGAAGGATAGGATAGAGTTCTCTCTGTCTTTCCTTCCGTTCAGGGGCACCCCTACTTAAGAAGGGCTTTGCAACCTTCAGAGCTGGTTGACAGCGGTCTAGTCAGTCCCTCTCGCTCTTTGATAGACATCTTTCGGTTCTCGGTCTCATCCGACGAACAACTTTAGGTCCTTATTCTCTTAAGGAATATGTTGGATATTTGGTTTGAACCGGTTCAAATCCAATTCGTGAGAAGAGTCCAATCCCGAGCAGAGTTCATACGTGAAGTTTCATTGTTGAATGAAGGTGAGTTCAAGGGCTTCTTTGATCGGGAAATGCACGCACTTCTTTTGTTGTCGTTAAGGTCCCTTCCCCCTGAGTTCAAGATGTCCCTTTCCGCTTCTCTTTCAGCAACTTCCCTCATTGGGATTGGTCAAGCTCCTTCACTTATTGCTCGATCCGATCCGGAACCTATTGGGATAGCACCTTTTCTTCCTATTATTAGGTCTTCTTGCCCGTGAAGTTCCTCTACTGGTAGTCTAGTTGTAGTTTTGAGCGGGTTTAATAACAGAATCTGGAGAAGCTTTACAAAGTGGGTAGGTTCCTAGCTCAACAGAGGAAGGATCCCCAACATAAGGTAGCTTTCCCAGGGGAACTCACTCTACTTAAAGGTTTTTGAGGTACTTACTCAAGTATGGGAGGGAAGATTACTCTACAAACGAAGACGGAGAGGGGATACCCCAGGGAAGGGGGGAACACGTTAAGTTGCCAGTTCCGATCGAAGGAATAGGGGACAAGGTGCTCGACCAACTAATCAGTATTGGGGAGAACTAATCTAGCTATTAGCTAAAGGTAGATTGCTTTCAAGCTACTCGGCTAACTAGGATCGGAGTGGAATTAAGACTCCCCTCTCGGAGTTTCACTGTGAACTGACTTAGCCCTTCACTTCTTTCTTTCCCTCACATGTACCTCACATCAAGGAGAGCATTCTTCAAGACATTTGAGAAGCATCAAGGATTCCTTGTTCTTTGGAAGGGAATCCACTTCTCCTCCTGCCGAAGACTGAAGAGTAAACCTTGCATTCATTCTCTAAGGATTAACAAGGTTAGTAATAGGCTATAGGCTCGACTGCAAGGAGAGAAGGAAGCAGCTTGACTTTCACGACTATCAGGGCACCTACTGAACTAGATGCAACTCAAAAGAAAGCTCCAACTCTATCTAGTGAAGGTTTAGGCTTTCTTTGCCTCGGACAAGCTTTTTTCTTTCTTTGCGTCTCTTACTTCTGCTTCTGCTAGGTGAAGAAGCTATGAGACTATTTAAAGGCTTATTCGAGCCAGTCTAGTAGGCATCGCTTTCTATCGGAACCGTTAGCCTCGCCCCATTAAAAAAGCTATCAATCTGATTCCCGAAGTCAAAGTCAAGCTTCCCCACCTGGCAAGAGTGAAACTCTCTCCTTGACGTATTGATGGTTCCATCCTCTCTGAGTCTTGGCTCTGCCTCGTACTACCTTCGCTCCTAACTACCTAACGCCGAGCTAAGTGCCCTCCTTTCCATCTCCGTCTTAGTAGAGCTTCCACCTCCTTTCAGTTGAAAAGCCAGTTCTTCCGAGCGGGAAGTCTTATGAATCTTAATTGTCACTTCTTTATGACTTCTTGTATGAACAAAGCAAAGTGGAAAAAGCCTTTTTGAACTAGCCAAGGAAGGAAAGTCAGGAAAGCGGGAAAGGTCCGATACAAAGGAAAGGGTTGCGAGGCTTAACGATTTAGAATATAGCTGTTGAGGTGGCACCTGTTCCCCCGGGGCGGGGGTATATGCCCGTAGCTTTCTTCTGTCACTTCTTTCAGATCAATGAAGTTGAAAAGTAATAGAGTAAGGGACCCTTGTTTACAAAGCTGTCACTCCAAGAACTCGAAGTCAAGCATCTTCGGGAATATCCAGATTAGTCTTCAACTAGAGAAAGGATAGGAATCTCCTTTGCAGAGTTTTCTTCTCCAGCGGATGTAGCGGTAAAAGATTCTATTCTTTCTGCGGTCTAGTTACGTCTTTCCTCTCCCTATCTAAAGAGCTCTATTAACATAGACCCTCTCCTGACTCTCTATCATTTTAAGAAAGCAGCAAATCCTTCTCTCTATTCTACTATCCGATCTCGTCTGTTGAAAATCGATCTTAAATATGGTAATATCTTAGTTATCCCAATAGTAAACCTTCTTACTTCTCTTCGCATCTCGAAAGACGCAAAAGATCTGTTATTAGCTTATTTATAAGCAGTCGAAGGTCCTTAAAAGCCTTTCTTTTTGGCTTACGGCTTACTTGCCTTTTTCCTTAAAGCCTATATAGACAGACATAGACTGAGGGCATTCTCGGCATCCATGCTCCTGGCAATGGCAAGATCCGAGATGTCAGTTGCTTGTCTTCAAGCCTCAACCTTATTCTGACTCCTACTAGGGCAATCAGGTTCAGGTTAAGCCCGAACAGCTTAGTTTTCCACTTCTCTTCCGACACAAGCTTCTTTGCCAAGCCTTCCCCATCAACTGGAAATCCAGTAAGAAAGGCAAGGGGCGCAACGGCAAGGCAATCTGTCAAAGAACCCATTCAAAGAGCGTTTATCCCGAAGGTCGAACAAGCATCCCTTGTCCTCTTTTTCATTATTGATCATGTCTGCTCGATTCCGTCTGCTAAAGATCGTTTTCTTCGTGCGCAACCCCTTCTTCTTCCATTGCGCAAACCAACACCTATTTGGATTCGCTTGAGAAGAGCGCATTCTTGAGATGCTAAGGGCTGGCCAAAGGGTTAACTAAACTAATAAGATCTCTTCTTCCTTCTCTTTTATGCTTCAGCGAATCGACTTCTTCTCGATGATGGACATTCCACAGGCATTTCTAGAGTCAGATTCATGTGCAGCCTTTCTCTTTCGTTTCTTATTCTAGAATAGAAGATGATAAGATGCATACCCCCTCCTCATTAACTATGTTACTTATTTCCTCACAGCCTCTTGATGCAAAAAACCTATTCTTTCAAGGCCCTAAGACACGAAAAAATTCCTTCTCAAGGGTTCATCTCGGAATCCATTCATATAGGCTAGGCGAGTTCCTATTTAAAAGTCAATTTATCGCAATGAGATTTTTCAATAGTGTTCTCTCTGCAATCGTGAAGAGGTTTATCAGCGAAGTCTGCCGCAGGCTTCTGGTTTTCGAACACCTTTTGTGGAAGATACTTCTTCTGTTTTTCAGTATGAGTGGCGCCTATACAAAGCAAAGTCTTTCGTCCATCAGAATCGTCAATTGATCTTATGAGCTTGAACTTCATGCTTTTCTGACTTCTCTGGCTGGTCTTCTACAGATTTGCCTTTGAAGGCGATCTTTGGACTTTGAGCCCGGAATCTACTGCCTCAGGTGCTGAACTGGTCCATTCTGGATTTTCGATGACCGGTTCTTTGTCGGAGTTCCCGGTAGGTAGATCTGACTACAGGGACGGCAGTGACTTCTCTGTATGGCTGCGTGGGAGGAAGATTGGATAGTCAGTTATCCTTCCTTCAGTGACTATCCATTCTGACTGTTGTCGTGCTGCGGCTGAGGTCTCCTGGCTGTCACGTCAGTCAAAAAAGGCTCTCTTGTGTATGTATCCTTCATACCATGCTCGTAGCCATTTTTCTCGATATCGTTTTCGATCATCAATAGAGATATCATTCACCCATTGCTCTCTTCTGGGATCTTCGTTGTACGGCACTCTCGTGTACCTTCATTTCTTGGCTCCGCATAAGTTTCTTTCCCACTGTGAAGTGGACTGCAGGATGTATCTGCTTCCTCTGTCGTCTTGTTTATGATAGCATTTATATTAAGAGTCTCTTCAGTCTGCAAGATTTTTTGACCTTTGGTACGGAAGATTGATTGGTGGCAAGTTATGTGCCAAAGATTCAAGCTTTTTCACCCCTGCTCTCTTGCTCTGTGGTCATCTGTCCATGCTAGAGGATTCTTCTTTTTCATGAGCTTGAAGAAGAAAGATCGATCTTCCTTTAATTAAAGTCTGACATTTAATTGATTACGATCCCTAGGAATTTATGGAGCTGCTGGAAGGTGAGATTTGAATATGGGGAAGTGCGCAGTTGTGATGCAATGTGAGGCTCTAATTCGTACTCTCCTTTGCTTATCCGAATTCCAAGCAAGGGCTTTAGCAGTGCATTTTTGCATTCTATTCTCCTTTTCTTCTCAGAGAGCGCGCTTTTGTACAATTTTTTCTTTTCTCGAACTCTTGGAGAAGGGGCTTTCCTATTCATATTCTTGTCATGGCCCCTTTAAATAGTGATCGAGCAACTTTGAGAATATCTGGGCCTCAGAGAAAAGAGAGTAGCCCAGAGGGAACTTATCCTCTGAAAGAAAGTGCTTAAGAGGCTGTACCAAAAATGCCTTCCTCGAATAAGAAAGGGGCAGGTGGTAGAGTTCTTGTCATCCTTGCACTTTCTCAGGAGATCTGATCGCCCGCATTCTTTCTACTTGCTGGAGGAGAGGAACTTCTAGTGATCACAAACTTTTTCCAATGCATGAAGTTCAAGTTGATTGATATAGTCTGCCAAGTGAGATTGATTCTAGCTTCATACCTCTTCACGAGAGTTCGTGAAATACTCTATTTCCAAGTGGATCTTGAAGGAAGTTTAGATAGACTTGATCCCCTCCCCTACTTCCATGCTCTCTCTATTCAGTCTCTTTTCTTGCAGTCAAATTCAATGCATTCTTTCATCTTCTGTGTATGAAGTTCAAATCGCTACTTTTCACTTTTTCTTTGTTATATGCTTCACTTCAATTCAGGGCAAGGTCTTTAAAGCCAGCTTATTCCCCCAAAAGCAAGAGCTGATGAAAGGGATGACTATTCTTCTTCAAATGCAAAGAGCTTTTATTCTATTATAGGAAAAACCCAAAGATCTCATTCCTCTCTTTTTATCTCCAACAGTTGATTCTCTAGCCGCCTCAACTATCTTTATCATATCATCTGATCTCTCTTCTCAAACTCTTTCAAACTGACTGAAAAGCCTAGATTCAAGCTAAAAAACAAGAGAACCAGACGGCTAGGTCATACCATACAGGGTAGAAATGCAGTTCCTAAAGATGTGCCAGTAGTTGAAAAATTCTTATCATCTGGACATGAAAAATGAAAAAGAAATGGATAGAGATTGATCTGATTCCCCCTTCCTCGAGTCCCACTGCTGATTCTAGCACAACAAAAGCTGCACCCTATTCTTGTCTTGCAAAGAAAGAGCTTAGACTACTACTGCTACTAGCACTAGAAAGGCATAAAGCGAAGGCCGCTAAGGGCTTTTTTCTGGCTTAGAGTCACCAAGAATCTCTCAGTCAACCAAGCCTTGACTAATATAATAATAGAAGGTAAGGCTGATTCGAGACTAAGAACAGCGGCACCGGTTACGATCACAGTAAGAGTTCAACTAATCTTATTTATATACACGATTTCTTGCATTCAGTTGAATGTGCGAATTCCCTCTCATCTCATCTGTCGATTCAAAAGGAATTTCTCGAGATGAATCCCGGCTTGAAGTCAAGTGCAAGAGTTGAAGCAGGTGGCATTCCCATTCCCCTATTTGAAAGAGGCCTTTTCGCGCCCTTTTCTTTCAATTGTGCACAAGCTAAAGCTTCCCTTGCTTCAGGAAATTCATTAACAGCTTATTCTGATTTAATTGTTCTTCCTCCAACAACGGATATTCCAACAAGACCAAGAGCAGCGGATTCTATAACACCGGATTTGCGGCATCAGCGTATTCTCTTCCTGAGACACCTTCCTCCAGGATAAGTCAACCTTGCCTTAGGTCAATCCCTTTTTGAAGAACCTCTTCTGATTAACTTCCTCCAGGTTTAGAAAGACCCAAGGGGAGTTCTTCTTAAATGAAATTCATTAATTTCTCGATGGGAACCTCTTAATAGAGTGGAAAACCAAGCCAAGATTCATCGCCCGAAAGCACAGCACACTTTCTAGGAGTGGAGGAATCGGGTTGAAGTCAAAGCATGATCTACAATTGGACTTGTCCACATCGGTTCTATGTGAATTTAAGCCAATTCTTTCTTACCACAGGAGAAAGTACTTGACTTAAAAAAGTGCATTTCGTCTCATTGGGCTCTATATCTAGGATAAGCATTCGATTGTTCTAGCAGAACTAAATCACCACAAGGCGCCTCTTTCTCTGCTTTTAAATACTGTAAATCCCCTTTCATTTAAGAGAATAAGAAGAGTAGCTGTACTCTACTCTTAGAGCCGACTATGACTTCTTCGTCTTCTCTTTATCCTTTATCTAAGAAGGGGTTTAGAGGCTTTTCTATAGCTTTCTAAGCCCTTTCTCTTAGCCAGGGGAAATCCTAGTCTAGAGGAGAGTTTTCTATAAGAATGTGGAAAGAGGAGGAATTTCCTTAATAGGTTACCCGATCCCTAACTAAAAAAGTGGGGGTCGAAGAAAATAGATAAAAGATTTCGAGGAAGGGTCTTTGCCAGGAGGCCAGAGATTCTTGAATTTACATAGCATAAATACGGACATTCTGCTTCAAGTTGCCATTGAATTGCTTTCCGTTCTCTTGCTGAGTCAGAGGATGAACAAGAGTTCGCGCTGACACTTCATGAAACAGAGACTGCTATAACTTACTCAGTCTCTGATACAGCTCCTGTTGTGGAAAAAGAGGTTTGAGTCCTTTGCCTTTGTGACCTCGGTCACACGGGAGACCCCTCCTTAAATAGAGAGTACGAATACCCCAAGTAGTACAGATCTTTCCCCCAGACCCTCTTCCCTAAAGTCTGGTGCCGACGAGTCCCGCTGAGTAAGGACCATCTCTGAATGAATAAGAGGCCCAACCGCCATACCTTTTTTGATCTCCAATTTCATATGCTTCGTGCAAGCGATTTGGGACAAGAATGTTTGTTAAGCCAAGAGTTTTTTAGAATAGGAAGAGAGGGGTGGTACTGATCTGTCTTTCCTTCCCCTTGAGTGGGGGCTTTTACAATAACTAGGCTTTTCACACCCCATCGGGTACTTTAGATGATCCAATTTCCGCTGCGGACGATGATATATAATCAAACTTCTGTCGTTGACTTAGAACTCCTTTCATTTCATCGAGTGCTGCTAGCTCCTATTCGAAAAAGATGACCGTCTTTCGTTTCATTTTCCACTGTTGGAGAGTACGCTATCCCGGAACCGGCGACTTTAGGCGAGAAAATTTATATCACGTCATCGGTTTCCGTTGCTGGACCATATGTTACCACTTAAGATGCTTGAGTAGTTGATGTAGCCGAATCACCTACCCCCCTTATAATCGTCTAAAGGATCTGCCCTCGCTGGATCTTTTTCCATAACTTTGGTTGCTGAGTCGGTTTCTGCCATAGATGATCAAACTGCTTTCGCCGGAGCAGATGATGTCCAAAGGGAGTTGTGCTCTTCCCATTTTTGACTTTTAGGTTGAGGGCTGCCAGAGTATCCGTCTCTTATCTTAATAAAGTCAAATCATCCGCAGTCAGTGGCGGATGTTAACGTGAAACTGAAATAGTCGGGGCCTACCCAGACCTACCTATAAAAATATGGAGAAGAGTATGTATCTAGCCTAGAGGAGAAATTAGGGGTAATCCCCAGCCTGTAGAATAAGACCACTCGCCTTTAACTAGCGAAGCGGATCTTTCGGTATCTTACCTTAAGGGTACCTTGCCTCATGGTTGATTGTTCACTCCCGCACATGATGTCTCTCTTAGTGCTTAGGCAGATCATATTGGGCAGGTTGCCCGGATCCCCGAAAGTGGGCGCTCCACCACTGTTTTTGCAATTTGTAGGGACCCCATTCCCGGAAAGCCAATAAAAAGCCTACGGGTTTCCCAGAGAAAGAAAAGAGACTCCCTAAGGGCTGAAGGGCTTGACCCGCTATAGATCTAGCAGAGTGGAAAACTAGAAGATGAATATTTCGCAGGTCTTTTTGGAGGCCCTGGCCTCTCCTCTCAATAAATAGGCTTTTTTAGTTTCGCTTCATCATAAGCTGTCACTGAAGAGGCTGATGCCGCCAATCGGCTTTTCCTGAATTTTACATTTTTGGGTTCACGAGTGATCAATAGTAATAGTAGAGTAGTTGGCGAACGGTCTTTTAGTTTGAATGACTTCTGGGCACAAGTGCCATTCTCGTCTACTCTTCTATGGGAGGACTGAGAGGCTTTCCCCGAGCAAAGAAGGTGAAAGGGGCTTCAACTGAGTCTGAATGTCAGCGTCTTCCTTTTTCCCTCACATTCTAGCATTATAGAAAACTATCCTTGATAGCGGCTGGGTAGGCTGACTCTCCTAGTTCTAACTCCTCGGCAGGGAAGGAAAGCCTTCCAGTGAAAGCAATAAACAATAAAAAAACCGGTGCCAATTTATATTCTATATTCTAGGCGATTCCTCGTCACGCCTATCTACTGAAGAACTCAGAGGTTGAGGAGTTTCTTTTTGTCCTTCAGTCCGCGTACGCGTAGGGTAATAGGTCCGTCCACGAGCCTCCCAGTTCGTATAGAGCAAAAAATGGGCATTTTCGCCAGGTTATGTATAAGGAGTTCCCTGGGAGTTGACCCGCTGGAGTTTAGGACTCTGCAAATACATCAGCTTAGTTAGGTAGGAACTTCAGGATAATAGTGAACACTAGAAGGGTAATCCGCCGAGAGCAGATTCTATCTATCAATAGGCTCTGCCACTTCCCCTCACTACGACCTGGGGTGGAAAAAAAGAGTCTTCTATCGCAGAAGCCGAGTCGGATGCTTTCACTCAAGAAGATGTTGTCGGCCTCGTTGGACCGATTTCGGTAAATCAGCTGTTAGGTCCTTGTAGCTAGTAGGAAGGAAGGACAGATAATCATGGTATTCTCTCCCTAGGCCGTGGTAGCCTTCCTCGCGCTTCTGGCCCATAAGCTCTCCGTCGATTAGAATATTTCTTTCCTGCTCTTAGGACTGCCCTTGACCTATCCTATCCAGCTAGTAGTCCTCCCCCAGCCGAGCTAGTCTTCTTACTTTCCTATTCTAGTAGTTCTCTTTCTCCTATCTGAGTAGCGGACTATCTTGTGTCTCAATTATTATTTCTCTTAATAGTCCGATTGTCCTATTATTCTTATTTCTTATCCAATCCTATCTATTCTATCTTTCTAGGTAGCTGTAGCTAGTAGTTATCCTTCTTTCTCTTATCTTTATCCCTCATGTAGTCTAGCTACCTATTACTACATTCCCTTCCTTAGCACAAGCGCTAAGCTATAATAATTCCTTTAATCTAAGGTCATCATTCATCTTCCATAGCTGACGTAGGCGTTCAGCCAAAGCATCAACCGTTCAGTTGCTGAAAATATAGAGATAAGCTTTCCCCGTAAGCGACCGCCCCGCCCCTGTCACAGAGCCCTAATGAACAAGCGAAAGAGTTGCAGTCAGGGGGAGCGATACGAAGGAATGGATGCACTTCCGCTATGGCGGGCGAGGTTCCTGATCAACGAAAGAAAGCCCGCTCATAACAGACCCTGGAAGTGACAGATCTTTCACTGTCGGTCACGTGAGCGCCAGACCTGCTAGAGATGGAAGGGCACCACTTCTTATTTTACGGAACTCGGAGCTTTCCTACGAACAGCGCTCAGGAGCCATCAATAAGAAAGAGGAGCTGCTCGAGCAAGGTAGAGTCTATCAAAGAATCATGTTCCTCTCCTTTTAGTCGAGTGGGTCAACCCTACGGAGCTTTCAGTCTCGTGTCTATAAGACCCTACGATCTGCTCCAGGTAAGATGACCCCAGCTACCACTGATCGAACCCTAGATGGCATTGATCTGAACACCTTTACCTTGGTGGGATAAGATCTAGGGAACCTTAGAAAGGTCTCCGTTTACATGATCAGTAATATAATGAATGAATCATAGAAAAGATTAAAGAATGAATTATACTCTTCTGTCCAACAGCGAACCGCGGACGCTAAAGGAAAGGCATTGGTTCGCTTTCGTTTGTGGAACGCCCATGCATGAATGAAGTGAGGCTGCCCGACAAGCAGAAGCAACCACTTCGTTCGGAACCTCAATCAAAAGGCGAACACCCGAAGGCCTCATCCTCTTACTACCCAACCGTGTACATTCTACATACGAGATGCTTCCATCACGTCCGGGCCGCCGCCTGAAGCCGGAGTAAGAGTAAGAGTTGCCCTAAGTCCCATGTCTCGTAGACCCGCGCGCAATCAATATGGAAAGACCCGGCAGATCGTAGCATATGTTCTGCGAGCAACCAGGTCAGTCAGTGGTTCGGAGAAGCGAGGGTGGGCGGAACGAACAGCACACTGAACCACTTCTCCCTCTCTTTGATTTTATTTAACTCACTGTCAGTTCCTAAAGTATAGTGCAGCGAGGTAGCTCCTAGCTAGAGTGACTCGCGTAAGGTATTTCTTACTGTAGTTCCTTTCTTGAAGGTAATACCACGCAAGGACAGATAAGACTGTATGAGGTTGCTCTTCTTTGTTATTTGCATTCGGATGGCACTACGGGAGGTTCGGGAACAAGCTAAACCTGAGGTTTTTATTACTAAGCCAATATGGATGCTAGCGAAGAGCGGATAAGAAATCTCTCTTAGGGTTATCCCATTTACTTCCTTCCCTCACTTTCAGTTCTCCAAGGCTTCAAGATAGATAAGCAAGGAAAGGGGATGGAAGCTAGGAGAAGATAGCTGTCTTTCCTGTAGTATGTTTAAGAATTCCTTCCTGTATCTCTTCTAGTGGCATAAGGACGTTTAGGCTTAGCTTCTTTTCTTGCATGATCTACGACCAACCATAGGAGGAAAGGAGAGCAGCCTTACTTCTGACATTACAGGCAGGACTAACTAACTATATAAGACTGCTTTCATATTCAAGATTAGCTACCGAGAACAAGGGTTTTCTTACTATATCTGATAGATGTAACTGCCCTTTGGACGGAAGATATAGGGAGCCTCTAGCCCAGAGAACCTTTTAAGAAAGATATCGATTAACTGATTGCGGCATAACTACAGTAATAGGGGCAAGGTTGGTCGTAGATCAGGTTCGGAACCTTTGTCGTAGATAAGGTGGTCGTAGGTCAGGAATGGAATCGATGACTCTTGCTTCTATAAAGAAAGCTCTTTCCACGATTGAAGTGGAAAGGGGGAAAGCATGGATGGCGTCAAAGCGAGAATGATCGGAAGTTTGCTTAAATGGCATGGTTTTGGCTCTGAAACCAATGTTAGAGAGAGCACTAAGGTGGATTCCCTAGGCCCAGAACTCCTGTTTTCATTAGTGAACATGGCCTGAGAATGGATCTCTTGAGAAAGTAGCCCAACTAGGACTTCCAAGATTCTAATTAAAGCCTTTTTGCTGTGGGGACTCGGATCAGCTAAGCTAATCCAACCTCTCTAATGTCGGAACCTCGTCCGGTAGTGGTCTACTTGACTGTATCGGGAAAGCGTCCGCTATTTCACAGGTCTTGGTATCGGGATTGCGACCGCTAACATTCCATGCTGTGGCAATGAAACCATTCATAAGTGCAGTCTGTCTACCCAATCATTTCATTCTTTTGATGGATGCATCTGTAAAGGCTAATGTCACTTTTTGTGCGAATTGCTTGTTTGCAAGAAATCTGCTGTTGATGTGGATACTGTCGCGTTATCGATCTCTTTTAACCGAGGTGAGGTTTTCAACTCAGATAATCACTGGTCTGAAGGAGGCTCTCAAGCAGCGGGTCAAGCCTGACAGCAAAGATGGTTGTAGAAGTTCTTGCCTGCGTGTGCTTATGAATTAGGATGAAGCTACAAGCCTTCGCCTGAACGTAGCTGGGCAGATGCCCTTCTACCTTCTTCACTGGCAGAAACCGAAGAAGGCTTATTGCTTGGGTCAAGTCCCTATACATTCTTACTAGACCTTCTGACACTCATTGGCAACACGTATTTCTTTCTATTTATATAACCAAACTGTCCTTTCTCCTTCTCTCTCCCTTCGTAGTTGAGAGATCAAAAACATCCTTTTTTCTTCACTTTATGAATCCAATTAAAGTGCAATGGGCTTGGTCTTCAGTCTACCTTAGTACAGAATATAAATCCAATTTCTTCTCTGACACAATGCCCTTTCTTAATAGAGAAAAGGAAATTAAAGAAAGATATAGAAAGCAAAGAAGCTTCCCGTCTTTGAATGATATGCCTGAAGCAAGGACGGTCGTGGATCCGTGATCGTAGATAAGATTTCTAGTTTTCTAACAGCACGCCTGTACGACTGAGATTTCGCCGACCTAAATCTCGTAACGTAAGTAAGCAGTAAAGGGGGTTGTCGGAGTTTCCGTAACCTATCCTCGTATTTCTTTTTTTCTACTAATAATTCTCTGCCTTACTATCTTCAAAATGCTCGTTTTTGCAGACAATCTTCCATCGGATCATTGTCTGTATCTGGGACATTGGGTGTTTTGTGAACAGCAAGAAAACGGATGCGCTAGCGCGAAAGCCCCTCAACAACAGGAAGTTTCACCGCCCGCGGGTATATTGCCCCATAGATGGACACCTTCCTTGTACTGAAAGGTGAGAGAAGGGGTTCACAAAGACAAGGCTTCGGTTCTTCGCCGATTCAAGTGATAAAGTCAGTGACATCGAAGACGTATAAGGTAGTCGAGTATGGCTAGGTTTGGAACCCTCTTTATAGTAGTAACCTGAAAGCAGCCGTACTTGAATAAGCAATTTTATAGATGGAGAGATTTCCCTACATGAAAGTCAGGGGCATAAAAGGGTATTAGATATAGGCTGACGAATAGGGTCTATGAACAAAGACCATAGTCGACTGCTCGTCCTCATGGTATGATAACTAAAAGGTAAAGACAAGTTGATCTGCCCCGCCTCGTAAGTAGCAAGTGTTATTGAATCTACGATGTCAGTTGGGAAAAGGTGTCCCTTCTCTGTGTTTAAAATGTGCCCAATGTTATAAGGATGTTGCTACGGTGCCTTCCCTCAAGGTTGGATTGTCTGACCCGAGGACCCAACCTAAGTGTTGAACTGATTGGAAGTAAGACTATTTCCCGAACCGGGGCTGGAGTATTATTGTTCTATTTCGATAGAGGACTCGCCGTGGAATAAACAAATATATTATATTAATCATTCGGTCGATTCTTTATCCTTCCTTTGCTTCAGATGGCAGAGCTACCGCACTACGTTCTGTTGATTGGTAGATTGAATGAGATTGACTTTCCGGTCCTCCCTCTAGCACACAGGGATCGGACCTACGCACCGGGGACGAAGCGTAGAGGTCACTTTAGCTTGTTGTACCGGAGTGGTTAATCGTCAAAAGAACATATTTACAATTCCAGGGTTTGTAGCATTTCCTATTCAAGGGGATGTAAAAGAGGGCTTTCTCGCCTCAAGTCAGTAACCAAGCTACGGATGCTCGCGCTAGCGCAAGAACAACAACTAAATTCTAGTTTTTCAGCTGGTTTCTTTACAAGATAGGGGCTTAAGGGGTCTGTTGTTAGCAGTTCGAGCAGTTAGTCTTGTGTTAGGGGGCCTTCTAGACAAGTAGCTAATAAGTCGGTGAATCTCCCTTGCTAGTGGGAAAAAGGGCTTACTAAATAAGGAACTACATATAGAGTCTCTAGTAAAATCGTACTTTAAATGAAAGAAAGAGAGAGACAATATCCAAAGAACAGGATGGCACTCTTTTGATTCGATTCATACAGCAGATATGGGAGTCACGCTTCAGATTGTAAAAAAAAGAACGAACAGGGAAGAAAAGAACACAGGGGAGTTACACAAGTAAACAGTGAAAACATTAACATGATCGAAAAGATGATCGCAATAGTACATTCACTTTTGAAAGACTATCCAAATGAATATAAAGAGAAACTCAGTGAAGTAGAGATCCAGAGTATCAAAAAGGAATTGAGCAATTCTTCCTTTCTGATAGGTTTGATAAAGAAAAGAGTGGGGCTTTGATTCGAAAGCGGAACAGAAACTAAGACCAATCACCATACCTCATCAAAAAGATATCATTGTCATGGGGGTTCAATCTTTGAAGACATCTTCCTCAATTGCTCTCACGGCTTTAGGGTGAAAAGAGAAACTCAAATCTTCTTTGCTTCCGTACAGAGCTGGGGGAGAGGTTGATCACGTAATTCAAGCAGACTTTTTAGGTTGCGAAGATTACATCAACCATCAGGGGAATCAATACATTGATGATCCAAATTTTAGCGATCTAATTCATGCTTTCCTAACTACAGAGATCAGAGATAAAGAAGAAAAAAGAAAAGCTACCTTGAATAGATAAGATAGGGGCAACAATCAAAGAATTCCTCAAGGAAGCTCTCTATCACCCGTACTCATGAATGTCTTCTTACACCAGTTCGATCTGAAAATGTTGAGTGACTTGAGTAAGAACATCTGCTACGCTCGATATGCAGACGATTGACTCTTTGCTATCAAACCAGGCTTTCAAGAAGCAGGGGCAGTGCAATCCACAATCCAAGAAGTCATGGCTCAATTACAACTTGATATCACAATGACAATATTCCCTAGAAGAACCACAGGTGTGACCAACCCCTGTGTCACATTGGGCGTTCTGGTAGCCATGGATTCCAAAAGCATAAAGAATTAGAAAGCAACTAGTCAAAAAAAAAGGCTAAAGGCGGAAAGAAAAGAGATTAATACAAGACAACAAGGGCTGGAGATATTCGTAATACTGAAATCGAGAAAGTGATGCCTAAGCCTATGATTCCTAAGGAAATGCAGGAGAATCGACTCCAAAGTCTATACTACAACGAGAGTCACTTTACTTTGCTATAGGTATAGGATAGCTCCACTTTCTCCTAAACAGGAAAAGTGAACGGAATTCACTCACGTTTTGTTGTAATGAGTTGTCTCGAAGCGGTAAGCTGCTTACTGCGAAGAACGCTCTATTCTCTCTATCTAAGCGAGCAACCTAAGGTTATGAAATAGCAACCTAATAGAGCTAACCGCTTACGCTTACTAAGTGAAGGATACTTGCAGGTATGACTACTCTCCTGTGGCAGGGGAGGTACTTTAGTCGCTTAGCTGACTAAGCTACGGGACAGCGGGAAAGGGGGAGAATGGCTAATAGCACTGCAAGCCGCTTTTAGGGACTAGAATAGGCCGGCTGAGATTGAAGCACTTTGGGATATGAAGAGGGTAGTTCTCCCTCTCTATCGCGTATATAGGAGGAGGGAAGGAAGGAGTCTACGTGTTAGGGAGGGGAGAGAGAATGGTTGGGTCGGGCATCAAGAACCGGAATTGATATCACATATGCCCTTCTCTTTGGTCCATAGCTAGCAACTCACCGTACCAAGCGCGGCAGCCTCACCCCCTCGGGAACGGAATCCTACCCTTTGGATATGGCAGCCAAACAGCCCAGATGGGACGAGACTAGTCCGGTCAATAGAGACTATATGATACCTCGTATTCAGTACTCTCAGTACTCCCAGACCAGGGCTAGTCACTTTGGATCCCCATAAGTACGACAATCTCTCCTTCACTCGGCAGGGCACGGGCATCAGCCTTAATAAAGTAAAGTAAAGTAAAGTAAAGTAAAGTAAAGTAAAGTAAAGTAAAGTAAAGTAAAGTAAAGTAAAGTAAAGTAAAGTAAAGTAAAGTAAAGTAAAGTAAAGTAAAGTAAAGTAAAGTAAAGTAAAGTAAAGTACGTTTCCGTTTTCACGAGCAGAAATACGATTGATTGAAGCAGGCAACGAAGGGGACGAAGTAGCAGCAGCTTTATACGGGGCAGATTGCCAAGACCCCTTTTATAACGTAGTTGGGGATTCGGCCTGGTTCCATAGAGGGAAGAATGGCAGGGCCCTGTCGTACGAAGGGGACTGAGAGTGCACTTTGCGAAGCTTCTTTTAGATAAAAAAGAAGCGGGATTGTGGAGCTGTGAAGCGGCAAAGCCGACTATAGATACACCCCACTTGCGCTTTTAGCTTAGGTTTCTTAGTTAGGACTTGTCCTATTTGGTTTGGTAAAGGGTCAACCGGCCCAGGAGACACAAGTGGAAGCTGGCTTGGTGTCCTATTCGGTTAAAGGTTTCATACTATCAAACGTATCCGACTTTCTATCAAACAGCTTTTTGCTCTATGTTTCTAAATACTGAGAATGCCCTTCTTTCTTGTCCAAATTTCATGTTAGTATCCTGCGTGCTCGTGGTTGCTCTATGTCTTTCTAACTGCTGTGTAGTAGGGACCTGAATCCGCGACCTCATGGAGGTGCTTTTCCTAATAAGCTAAACGTGCCCCTGCTATACCTCTGAAGTGCAATTATAAAGTAAATAGCCAGAGGATGAAATACCTTATTTTCCAACCACAAAAAACTATATTTTTATACGGAAATGTCTTTCGAGCTGGGATATCCTTATGCAAGGTTCACTTTCCTGGTCAGAAAGGGGACAAGAACTAGCGACTGAACGAACGAGTGAAACGGAGTTCACAACGGAAGAGTAATGGCATGCCATGCCGGGCAGGTGAGATCAAATAGATGATCAGTACTAAACCAGGACAGTGCTTTCGAACATCACATACGCAATACGCAAGCAAGCAATAACGAAATCCGGATGAAGCAACTATTATTTGTTTTTCAGTGAGCAGTAAGCAGCAGAGCGGGTGCTCGGACGTGTGAGGAACTAGCCGCTTCTCTCTTAATCCTGGTTCTTTGCCAAGTAAATGGCACTCTGCCCCTACCGTACTCCAGCACAATGCAACTGAATTTCTTCTTGCTTTATACCAAGCTCCTTGACCAGCCCCTTTACCCACAGTGCTTCCTTGGTAGCTTCAGCCACTGCCATGTATTCAGCTTCAATTGTAGATAGTGCTACCGGGGATTGTAAGATGGATCTCCGGCCGCAAGTGTGAACACATAACCTGTGGTAGACCTCCTGTCATCCTAATCACCTGCATAGTCTGCTTGTACCATTGTCGTGGAGACTGCTTTATCCCATAAAGCGACTTCTTCAATCTACAGACAAGGTGCTCTGTCTCAGGTTGCTTGAGCCCTTCTGGCTGCTCCATGTAAATATGCTCCTCCAAATCACCGTGAATGAGAGCCGTCTTTACATCTGGTTGCTCCAATTCCAGATTCAAACTGGCCACTAATGCCAGCACTATCCTGATGGAAGTGTGCCTGACAACCGGTTAGAAAATCTCATCATAATCCACCCTTTTCCTCTGCGAGTATCCCTTTGCTACTAACCGGGCCTTGAACTTTTCTCCTTCCTTTTTCGATACCGCTTCCTTTTTCCTGTACACCCACTTGCAACCTATGGTCTTCTTTCCCTTGGGAAGTTCCACCAAACTCCAAGTCTTGTTCTTGTGCAATGACTCTACCTCTTCCACCATGGCCTCCATCCATCTACTCCTCTGAGGACTCAACATTTCCTCCTGAAAGCAAGCCAGTGTAGCTTTCTTACTTCCCAAGCCATTCCGTTTTTGGGTCGATAGCTCTGAGGTCGAGAGGGAGGTAGAGTGAAGGCCTTCTTCGAATGGAGTTCCTGGGGATTTCATTTATGGAATGCATGCTACTTTCGAAGTCAAAGAATTTGATTCGTTCATGAGGGGTTACGTTAGACTAGTTATAGGAGTCACTTCTCCGGTAAGCTCTCCCACTGGATCCGGATCAGTATGGGGATCAATCTTTGTTGTCGCACCGCTTCTGTCTTCTTCAAGGCAGTAGTGTCTGGTCGTAGTAGCATAGCCGTGTGTGGGCAGTGCGATAGTCAGGGAGTTCAGGGTAAGCTCATCTTCGGAAAGCGGTGTGTGAGACATAGCTTATTGATTAGGGCTTTCGCTTCTGTAATAGATGTATCTGCGCTTCTTCTATTTTCCCCTGCCTTTGGCTGGGCAGTGCGCTATGTTAGTCTTTGGTCAGTACGGTAAGCCAGGAAGGCGAGTAGTCGTAGGTACGCTTGAGTGAGTGTGCCTGGTAGGAAGAGAAGGTCTGCTGGCGGTTCTGGTGGTGAGGGAGTAGGTTCGGGTTCCCTTCTTTCATTATAGTAGTCAAGAGTCCAATTTTTGACACAGATAGTAAGCCGAAGGCTAATATCTGAGGGTAAGCCTTTAGTGCGTAGGTGCGGAAGTGCGCCAGTGCGCAAAGCCGTAGTCCTTCTTGTTCTTGGCGATGGCTTGTTAGGTGCGGTGCCTTAGCTCTGGTTCTCTTTCTGGGAAAGGACGGTATTAGCATCTCGATGCTGCTATTGATCAAATAACTTGCTTGTTCTTGGTTGGTTCATTGCTTCCCTTTTTAATTTATCCTCTCTTCCCGCATTTGAAGAATTGTCGTTTCTATTGCTGTATTGGTACGTTGGTTTAGAGTTAGATCCCTTCGCTATGAGTAGTATTCTTTAGCAAGGAGTAACTGACAGACTATATCTGAGCTTTAGCTGCGAGGGGCTGGTCTCTTAATGCGAATTTCTTAGTTTTTATGAAACTAGGTTCGCGCATGAATGCTTAGCGAATCCGCTTTTTCTTTTGCATCTCGAATCAGGAATAGGGACACCCGGTCTTTGGTCGGCACGTACCTTTTTCTCTTCTTAGATCCATTCCCGACATTAGTCTGAGGTCGAATTGGTCAGATGTAAGGAGATTGGCTGATTAAGTAAGTAGGGTCTTTCCGTCGTCAATCCATTGCTTGCTTTGCTTGTTCGCTTCATCATTGGTATGCCTGCGGCTTATTGGGTCAGATCTTTAGTTAGTGTGCTCACCCGGAACGGAATTTCATATTTTTTTTTCTTTTTTTGTTATCTTATACGCTCGAACTCTTACTCTTTTTGGAGTCCTTGCTAAGCGTAGGCTTACTAGAATAATCATTCTCAATGAAACTCTTATTCATTTCATTTTATGGAATAACTCTCTATAAGCAACCAATAATCAAAGACCAATTCGAACTAATAGATTCAATTTGCGGTGATTCCCAGATAGGAGAAATTACCGGAATATCCCTAGAAGCCACTTCTTCTTATATCGATCGCGCGAAGACTCCCTCTTTTATATGATGATCGATGAGCGGCAGACATGTCCGATGGAGCTCGAGGGGGAATCGAAGGAGAATGGCTGGAACTCGAAAGAAAGAAGAGGGGTGACCCCAGCTGATTCCTATCCCAACGATTTCCCTGCTGTTGACCTGCGTATGCCCTAAGATATAAGTTTGACCAACCGACCTGCTCGCCTGGGAAACTGCTCTTTAGTCTTAATAAAGATGGGCATCATAGCAAAGGATATCTCACATCGTACAGATCGGCCCCAAGCCTTTCCCAGCAGCCCAAAAACGAAAGAAAGATTGAAAGCGAAGCAGGGGGACCCATTCTTCCTTTCACTCCGGGCAGGGACTAAAGGAAAAACAGATTGGGGGGTTAAAGGGCGAGTGAGCTAGGTTGCATTTGCTTCCATTCCGTCTACACAAATAGCATCTCTTTTCCGTATGTCCAATCCACAACTTCCTTGAAGAATGAGATAGATAGCTTTGGTCTACTTGCCCTTCTGGTTAGGGCGTTGTCTCTTAGGCCTTTTTAGTGTAGTAAGAAGGCGTGGAGAAAGCTAGTTCATGGACTTAGTACTACTCTGCGGTAGGGGGGATGTGTTAATTTGCTTCTTTTTATACCTCCCCTTCTGTCATGGATCATCTCAGGTGCAAGATGTGCTTCTATCGCTTTAGTGATTTCTGTGCTTTTATAGCGATAGCGGCTTCTGTGCTTGCATCTAATAGGCTGTAGGCTGACTTCCTCTAAAGTACATCATCTCTTTCCCGGTACACATATGCCCTCTCTAAATCAGTAGTAGTGCTTCGTTCAATCGCTGGCAGTTGGACAAGGAAAGGCAAGAACGAGCAGCCACACATGAACCGCGCGCGATAAACGATGTCATGATACGCTTTCCATAAGCATCTTTCCGTAAAAAAATCCTTCTTTCAGTCTCGCGGGCAAACACTCGATCAAGTACGCGTGCCACACCATTGACACTTGATTATAGCGAAACCTTGTGAATGGTTTTTCGTGCTATACACCACGTTGAGAAAGACAACCTCCTATGTACCGTACTCCTTGGGTACCTCGAAAGGGGGAGCTCCTAAATGATCTCGGTATGTATAGAAGACTCGTGGGTAGACTTATCTACTTGACTATCACCAGACCGGGCATATGCGGTTGGTGTCCTTAGTCAATTTATGCACTCTCCACGTATCCCTCATCTCGAAGCTGTGCACAGAATTCTACGGTATCTTAAGTGTCTCCTGGAAAAGGTATTTGATATACCTTTAATAGACATCCATCCTCTTGTTTCTGCCTATGAAGATGCGGATTGGGCCGGCTCACCGACAGACGGATAGGAGGTCTACGACTGGGCACATTTTGATTTTCATTTTAGGTGGAAATCTTGTGACGTGGAAGAGTAAGAAGCAAAGAGTTGTCGCACGGTCGAATGCAGAAGCAGAGTATAGAGCAATGGCTTGTGAGCTTATTTGGCTGAAAACCTTACTAAGTGAGCTTGGAGTTGAGGTGTCTCATCCTATGAGAATATTCTTTGATAATCAAGCAGCAACTCACATTGCCTCTAATCTGGTTTTCCATGAGCGAACCTTTGAAGTCGCCTTAGAGCATTTTTCCTTCTCTTGACGAGTGGAAGTGAAACTCATATTACTCCAAATTTCATATATTAGATCAGGACTTACCTTCCTCTCAATCCGAATCGAGCACCCCTAAACTACAAGGAACGACAGACACCTAAGCATGAAAACGAACCAATCTACCTTTGTATCTTTATATTCGCTGCACAAACAAAAAAACAAGGAAAATGAAATGATGTATGCGACAGCGCTGCCTCTGCCTGACAGTGGGAAAAACAAGATCTTGTGGGGGGGGCTTCGCCAAAAACATCAAAAAACGGATAAGAAAGAAAAATCCCTCAATAAATGACGAACTCCATTATACAGATGATAGGACAGGGCTAAAGCAGTAATCTCGACGGAGATTAGGATGAGCTTTGATGAATAAAACAAGAATTGGTAGAAATTCTCATAGGTGAAGCAAATCAAACCTATTTTCAGACAAAGAAGATAAAAAAACAAGACTATAGTGGCTAGGAAAGCTCCGGAGATTCTATGGGAAATTGGAAACGTCGAAGTGAGCTGTGGCTTATAAATAGCAAGATGAGGAGATAAGGGGCGAAGAAGATTCATGATTAGATTCATTCTTTGACTGCTCTGCTCTCCCCCAAAAAAAGAGAGACTTGTTCTTACTATCCCACTTCAGGAGGAAATCGCTGGTTGGGTTGGTCCAACCAAGAAAGACATGGGAGAGGTAGGCTAAGTGAAATAATATACTGGTGCTATTATAGAATCTTATGAATCACGCACGGCACACTTTCTATATATCTGTCTCCATTCAATCAAAGACGTCCATAGCAGCTCCGCTTTCTTTTCTGAAACGGCTTTCTCGATACGAAAGAAAAGGCCTAGCCTGCATACATACATATATATATAAATAGCATTACATTAGCTCTTGCTTGCCGTATCTTACTGATGGGAGAGAAGACTCTTTCCGGAGAAGGCAGGAAAAAAAAACCAGCATTTCTTTATATATTATACTCGAAATCCCCCCAAGAAACTGAAAAACTCGGAGTTGAGAAGGAGCCCCCCCTTAAAAGAACAAAGGTGGGAACTCCTAATAAGGCCCGGGAACTTCCCGATGTTTCAAATAAAAGAAAAAACACTGGGAGAAAGCATTCCTATCTTTCTTTGGCTTATCGAACTATCAAGTGGCTATGTGAAATGAAAGTTTACCGATCGAAGCCGGATACTATACTGGTCAATAACAACTTTTAGAAAGCTTGCCGCAGACTCAGAGGTATCCATCCTCCTAAAAACAAGAGAACGGGAAAGACTCCACGGGACCCCATTTCCCCCAAAACCTTCTCTCCTCAACCGGGCTTCCCGGAAAAATCCTTTCCACGCCTGTAAGCAGAATGATTTCGAAGGTAGAATAAACATAGCCCTTATTATCCTGTCTTCTTGGCTAGTAAAGGCAAATATAGTTAGAAAGAAAAGAAAAGCTTCATCCTTTCATTCGGAAAGAAGCGGCAAGAGAAGGACCAGTCCTTCAGTCCATTAAATAAAGTGAAAAGGCCGATTAGGTTGCCACTTGAGAGCTTGAACACCCTACCTTCCGCTTTACTCAAATAGGGGCCTTCAATTGGTCCTTTCGAATACATACCGAATGCGAGATGTTCCCTCGGCCGTCGAAGTGGTGCTTGACATACGCCGCACCTCTCATTCTTAGGATATTCTCTGCTCTCGTCCAATCCATCGAGGACCATTCCTCCTTCGTAGACATCCGGCCCAAGGAGATAATCTGCTGTTGCCCATGGCTGGCCCGGGAAGTAGTCTGATCGAGGTATCGATCGTAGTACTCGATCTCCAGTGGTAGGCGATGAATGGAGGAGTCGATCAAGGCAGGAGGTTGGATTCAATGCTTAGTCTTCTATCCCTGCTCTTTTCCCGGGTTGGTAGAAAATTCCTCAACTATTGGGTAAACATAGATCCTAGAGAGCGAGTTTAAGCAGCATCACTAGAAGAAGGAGTTTTTGAGGTTTTTAGACTCAAGGCTTCCGTGGTTTATCAAAAGAAAAGGTTTTTACCGTTCAAAGCCCAGGTTTTCAAATATCTGGTCCAACCCGGAACTTTAGGACGGAAAAGAAGGTCAAAACGGACCTATTGATTGACCATAGCTGCGAACTCCCACACCCTTAGCCAGTACCAGCGACTAGTCTTCGGGCTACGAGGTATATAGGGCGAGAGCCTGCTAAGGTAAGCCTTAAGCCTACCCGTGTTGAGCCTCATGCATGTACTGAACCTAGGCATAGCCCGCTAAGGAACCCAGTCAATTGCACTACACTCAGTACGCACTTATCTCCGGGACCGCTTGATTCAGCATACAGCAGTGCAACATCGGACGTTAATCAGGAAGCATACAGCAGCAAGCACTCATCTTTGCGGTCTTTCTAAACCTTATTATATTAAGCCGGTGTCAGCCTTTAGGGTACATCCTACCCTAATCTTGAGTGTTGAACCATAGGTTCGGCACAAGAGGAATCCTTCTTAGACTCAGTTCGCCGTCAGTTTGCAAACCGCAGGTGGGTGCGAACTACTAGAGGCCCGTCCAGGAGGTTAGTCAAAATAGAGAACCTAGAACGCCTTGGTGAATCAGACCCAGAGATCATGGCCAACAACGCCGGTCACCGAGGCACCAGGAACCCTCTCAATGATGGGGACAATGAAGAGTCCACTGGCTCTAACCCCCAGCTGAACCCTACAGCCCCGGCAAATCAGCAACTTTCTAACGAGGCAGTTAGCCGTCAACTAGCTGAGATTGCCCGGATGATAGCACAATTGACCTCGCAGGTAGCCCCTTTAATGCCTGGCTGCACCTGCTGCTCAAGGAACAAACCCTCCGTCTACCACCCCGGCTCAGGGGACACAGATCCACAACCACAAAGCCAACCAAGAGTAGCAGATGCTAGACCTGTAGACCCAGTACCCCCTCCAGTTCAGAATCCGCCCGCAGTTCCTGAACCTGTAGATCACTACGAGGAAGAGATTCGAAGAAAGCCTCCTGCAGTACCGGCCGTGTCCTTGGCTCCCACTCCCATGAATCAGATAGTGCCATACGTCCCACCACAGCCGTCCGATCCTCTGATGGAGAAGATAAGTCGCCTTGAACGGGCAGTTAATAAGTTGAGTGGGGACAAGTATGATGTTGCAGATCTTGACCCTATACCCCTATGTATGTATGCAGGCTTCCGTACTTAAGTGGCCAGAGATAGATAAGTATAACGGAACCGGATACATAACAAAATAGGATAAAAAGAGGCTTACCTCATTACTTAATAAAGGCAGGATGTATGTCGGAACTCTACAGCCCATGGGAATCGACAATGAGCTACTTGTCAAACTATTCCAGCGCAGTTTGACCGGACCCGCGCTGACTTGGTTGATGAACACTGACCCAAATACCATTTGCACATGGCCAGATCTGGCTAACGCCTTTGTGACGCACTATGCATACAATACGGCAGTTATCAAGGCGTAAGCTAGAACTCGTTAAGCAAGGAAAAGGGAGGGGGAACCAAAACATCGGTGTTTGGCATCCGTGTATGGTATATCCAAATTCCCCCCCATTTCTCTAGAGTGCCAATGATAGGAGGTACTGGTTCCGGCAAAGGTGTACGGAAGAAAAAAAAAGAACACCTTCGCTAGTTTCCCGTTACCAAGAGGCAAATCAACAAGCCAGCAACCGTTCAAAAACCCGAGAAAGCTATCATCTCGCGCGGATCCATACCCATAACCACCGGCATCCTCACTAATTGGAGATAGGTGCGTCCAAGTCCTTTCTTTCTCTTTCTTATTCATTCATTCTTTTTTTTTTGCTTGGCTGGCTGAGTACGGAACGCTAGCTCTCTCTACTTTAACACTTCGTTCACTGCTGGCCCGGAGTAAGACATGCCACCTTAATGCACTAGCCAGTTAGAAGGATTTGAACTATTACTGAACCGGCCTTCGAGACGAAAGGAACGAAAGCAGGCAACATGAGTATGCTACTTCCTGCGAGAATGCATTCTAATGGTTTGTCATGTTCCTACTCCAACTCCTGCGAGAATGGCCCTCCCTACTACAGACTACGCTCGGAAAGTCGGTGAGAAGCAAGAAGAGAAGAGAAGTCCCGAGAAGTACTTCACTTAGCCTTTCTCTAGTAGTTCTTCCCCTCCTTCCTCACTACGCTTCGCTTGACTTGAGTTGGGAAGAGTCATATTCATATTCCTCCCCGTAATGCTTGTATTCCCTTACTGAACGGAAGGAACGGTTCCCCTACTCGCTTGCTAATGGACTATAGCCGGAACGAAGGCACGGATTATATACCAAGTCTTTCCTATTCTCCTAGTCTCGGAGTTGTCAGCTCCTTCACTTTGGTTTTAGCCTCTTTCCCCTTAATAATAAGGTAAGCTTGTTTGTGTTCGGGCTTTCGACACCATATACTAGTGCTAGTGCGGGTGAAAGCCTCGAAAAAGACTTAGCCATTTCCTAGCAACACAAGGCAGGCTAGAAAGGCGAGAGGGGCTATAGTAGCTACACGAAACCAAGTCATTCTTTCTAGAATACTTGCTGGCATGCGAGACGAGACTGGAACCAAGGCCAGGGGCAGGAACTCCACCAACAGGAACCCTACCATCAACCAATAGGCCAGGAGCTTCAACTGAAAGCCGAGGAGCTATAATAAGAATCCAACTAGAAAGCGGTTCTTGCTCTGGTTTCAGGGAATCCCTCAAAAGCCCAGGTCAAGACTAGACTAGGAGTAGGTGTGTAGGCAGCCAATCTAATAATGCTTCTTACGGAGAAGTGTTTCAAGTCATTCGATTAGGGACACTAGCTACCCTTTTTCTGAATTTGTGGCGGGAGGCAGGAGACTCCGTCTATACCACAGCTTGAGACGAGACCCGGGAGGCAGCGAGCGTAGTTTACGGGGCGGGAGTCATAGTTCCAATAGCAAAGGAATTAGAACTATTGGCGGCCGCGAAGGATACGGAGCGTTTAGGCTAATGGTACTACTAGTCAACTACACTCGCTGACTATTTATGCGCTGACTGAACTTGCTTCGTAGACAAGGCTCGTTCCGTAGCACGCTTCGGGCGAAGCCGGAGCCCGATTCCCTTGACCCCAAAATCTAGTTTTGATTCAAATCCCTCCTCAACCCCTCACCCTGCCTGCACCACAACCTATCATTATCCCTTACCAACCACCTCCCGTCTACAATCTTGATAGAGTCCCTTGGAATTAATAAAACAGATACGGAGAAGAGAGAAAGGGAAGATTGTGATGAGATTGGGAACATGACTCGCTCTGACAGATGTTTTAAGCCAGACAACCTGAAAACAGATAGAGATAAAGAAAAGAAAAAAGGGAAGGAAAAAACTTATGCTTTTCTCAAGGAAATCCAGAGGTAGGAATAGAATGTAGCCGAACAGCTTAACAAAGTCCCCGCCCAAATTTCGATCTTAGGTCTTCTTTTAACTTAAGAGCACCCCCTTAATGAGATATTGGAACAAATGATGGAAATATTTCGGAATGCACATGTCACCCCAGACATTTCACCAGAGAGATTGGCTCAGCTTCAACCTCGTGAGAGGTGATTGCACCAGTAGCAAAAGAGATCTTAAGATAAAGAGGTACCATATCATATGTGTAACGAGAACGGACATGACACAGCAAGTTGCTAGTATAACTTGCTCACACAGGGGTCTGAAAGCTTTTCAGTCAAGCCTAAACGTCCTTTACTAATATAATAGCGGGGCTCTAGAGAGGAAGAATCTACATCGATCACGATGCGAGCAACAAGGTAATGGTGTCCTCGACCAAGCCGAAAGACAGATCTCATCACAGCACTTGCTTTCCCTAAACTATCTATCCTTAGAAGTAGGGTGAGCAAAACTGAAAGAGGGAATTCTCTGATCCGATAGCCTTACAACAAACAAGCTTGCTTAACGCACTAGCTTTGAGTTCCGACTTAAAAGCTCTTAGAAGTTCAAAACCAAAAGACAAAGCGCATCGCTCTCACGCTCGTCAGTAAAGTAAGTTATTCGCCTTTTATAAACGAGTGTTGTGTACTAATAGACTTGCTTACCGTAACCGCAAAGAAACAACGGTTCTATCTATTTATCCATAAGGGCTGGAGCGCCTTTCGAACGGTATAAGTTACGACTTCGCTTCCGAAAAGAGAGATTTGACTCTGATCCACTACCGGAAGGAATTGCCTCACTTACCGCTTGCTCTTATTCCCATCGATATGCCCGGAAACAAGAACTTTCTTTCTCTCATGCCCTTTACCTTAAGCCTGACAAAGATAGAATGTTTCACTTGCCCTACCGCTTTCATTGCCCGTAAAGACTCTATCTCTACAGCCGCCTTCTCTTTCCTTTTCATTACAAACAAACCGCTTTCATAACTAAACTAATAAGGCGTAAAAGAAAGGAGTCTCGGTATTTGTTCTGACTTCCGCTCGCAAAGGAACAAGATCTGGATTTGACTAGGGCGAGCGCTGTTTACTATGCGAGTGGAGAGATTTAAGCGAGCTAATAGCGAGTGGACTTTGCCCCTCCCTTTCTTTCTTTAGACTTGCAGTAAAGCTGAACAAGTTTACTCAGCTTGCACTTGAGCTTGAAGCCTTTTTTTGAATCCTAAAGTCTCATTAAAAAATCTCCAAAGCTAGAAGAAAGCCGAGACTACAACCGCTACTTGCCTAATAGTACAGCGCCTTCCTCCCTGACTTGACTTTCCTAGCTACCAAGCCCCTCTTCAAACCCTTGCCAGAAGGACGAAAGGAAAGATTCTCTGTGATACCGCTTGAATAACGATAATCGGAGTGAAAAGCCTTAAAGAGAAAGCTTTAGCAACGGTAGGAGTTACTACTTACGCCAGCACCTGACGAGCTTACCAGAACATTCTCCCGCAACAAGAAGAGTTTGACTTGGACAAGTTCATGATATGAAGAGCCTTTAGATGAAGAACGCCCTACTAATACAAGTCAAGGAGAGGAAAGGATTCAAGATCCCGAGACAAGAAGGGGTGAAGGTACTACATATAAGCCTTCAATCCCAACATTGGGCTTGATATGCTTTCTTTTCCATTTCTTGAAATATATATATTCCATTTGATTTAGGCCATGAAGAACGAGAGAGGAGGACGGGGGGTCAAAGTAACGAGACACCGGGATCGCGTCGCCTTACGACACCAATAACAGTCATTTCTGATAAGGAGGGGAAAGTCAAAAAAAGGGGATGGAAATTGACCAGCCTTAAAGAAGTAGGGGGGGGGAAGAAAAAGGTGAAGGAGAGGAAGCTGGAAATGGGGACAAAGAAGAAGACGAAGAAAGTTCAAACTCTTTTTTTGAGTTCCAAGGATGAGGAGGATCCAACGAGCTTACCTTATTATTAGAGAAAGGGGAAAGGGGGGATAATCCATAAGATCCGGTTCTCTAATGTTGATTCTGAATCTGGCTAAATTCTTATCTTGAAATCACATTCTTCTCAAAGAAATCTCCCCCGAAAAGGAATTCCATTGAGAGGCAATCATCACTACTTTCTCCCGAGAGCATGGTCCCCCGAGAAAGAATGTATTTTTGTCAATTTCGTTGGCTGGGCAGCCTTTTCTTCTATTGTTCCTTTTAACATTGGGAAAAAAAAGAAAACAATTAGAAGCCCCTTTAGAGATAGGGGTGAATTCGCATAGTCGGAAGGGAAAGATGGCCGAGGATCGTAGATTCGACCGCGGAAGCAGAAAACAGCGCTCGCTGCAACTCAAGAGATTTGGGAGTGTATTAAATATCTATTCAAGACTTGCATGCAGGCCTCATAGCAAGCCTTGAATTCGAGCTCCATAGATCCTCCAATTCTTAAAAAATCTTGCTTGTAATCAGAGGAGAGATTCTCAATTCTAGAGAAAAGCAAGGTTTGGAACCCAACTTCTAATCTTTATAGATAGGGGGTTAAATCTCTTCCTTTCCTCCTCTATTTAGCTCTTACCAAGTTCAAACTATTTTCCCAAAGGGGGAAATAAGTTGCTTTAATTCCCTCTGGGCGAATAGTCTTCATTTTATCTCTTCCCTCCTGTGGAGCCCCTATAGACGTAAAGGTTCCAAAGGCTCCACTTGACAGGCTCTAAGTCAGTGAATATCTACTTCCCGCCCACCTTCAAGTTCAAGAGTCGTAAGTCAAGAGATCTTTCCTAGAGGTAAGTAAAGGATTCCTTCTGGCCTTCTGCTCTGGTAGCTAAGTCACTCTTCTCTTTCCTTTAGTAGGAATAGACAAGTCTCACTCTTGCCCTTAATAGGAATCCAAATGCGGAGGTCAGCTTGTTTTAGGTCATAAAGGGAATAGGTTTCTATCTTACTTGAAGACAAGGAATTGATATCTCACTTAATGTCCCTACTAATAATCGAAAGGGCTTACTAAAAAAGCTAATAGGGCTCCAAAAGGATGGATGTCTTCCGTGTATGAGGGAGCAGGAAAGAGAGAGTCAACATATGACCCCCAAATAACAGAGGCAAGGGAAGCGCCATTATGATTATTAGTTGTCAGTTTCGCTAGAGTGGTGTTGGTAAAGAACCTTCCCTCTCTATGGTCAGTTAGTAATGAATCTTTCTTGCCGTGTCGTGCCCTATAGATGAGTAATGGGAAGCTCGCCATAAAAGCAAGGAAGCAAAAGGTAACAGAGGACATCGAGAGCGCTATTCTTATTTCTTATTAGTGGCCTTGCTTTAGTAATAGCTTGCTTTGCTTGAGTAAGAGATAGATATGCAAGTCCATGTTTGAGGAAGCGGGATAGAAAGGGCTTCCCTTTAAAGAAGCTTTGTTGAGAGAATAGGAGTGCGCCGCGAACGGGCCCTAAGAAAGAAAAGTCAAACGGTGGTATGTCAACGCTTGTAGTCAACAAGGTTTGGAACCCATGCGATGCGCCTTTCTCCGTAAGCCTAGAAGCAAGTCAAGCGGTAAGAAACCCCATATCCGTTTCGTGTTTTTTTGATGATATAGTTTTCTAAGATAGGACAGGTCAGGGGCAGGTGTCTTCGATATGCGATATCCGATACTCTTTCTCAAGTAGGTATGAGATATCCGGTATGCGATGCGATATGCGAGATGCGCTTTCTTTTCCGAGCAGGCTATATTGCTTTATATCTCTGTCCTTTCCGTCTTCCCGGCTAGGTGAATCAATCTATTCTTCTTTCCAAGCAGGCGGCAAAGGGTGTCTTAGAATTTTTTTTTTCCTTCTTATTCATTTTTTTTGCTTCTTTATTAAGAGATATTTGACTTTCCCATATAGTAATATTCTTCCTTCAATGAATTTCGGGTGTCCCCCTTTGTAGGTTTTCTTTTGCCCTACTTCTAAGGATAGATAGTTTAGGTTGGATATAAATCCTTCCGCTGTTTATGTGAAATCAAGGAGCAAGAGCATTTTAGGATTCAAAAAAAGGCTTCAAGCTCAGCAAGGTGATAGCTATATTAAGAGTGCTGTTGGCTTTGTGTGCTTTCCCGCTAGTCTTTTTTATGGGTCAATATATGTACTCGCTGTGTCAATATCTATCTGACTTGTTGCACAGGTACTCGTACTGCAGGCATTATTCGGTAATGGAAAATGTGCCTGACTTAGGTAACTCAAGTCAACACAAATCAATACAACCCAAAGCAATTCACCTTTAGCTTTAATCAGATAGGGTAGGGGCGTCCAGTTCTTTATGGTTTGGGAAGTTGTCTCTCAGGGAAAAGCAAGCCCACTTATTAGAATAGGAAGGGCTTGTTGCTTTCGAGTTGTTCTCGGGGGAGGCGACTCTTGTTGTTCTTTCCTAGGGTACGCCCGAAGGGAGACGACAAACAAAGCGTATTAGTTGATTGAGCCTTGCTTGAGATCGCTGTTCCAGTCAATCAAGTTGTAAAAAAAAGAATCATAGTCTGTTAGTTATATACTTTCACATGAGAGAGTTTCTTTTTTTTGAATATGCCGTAGTGCGCCCCCTTCTTTCTCAAAGTCAAGTTTCTCGCTTGTTTAGTAAAGCTTTACTGAGTTTACGAGGTGAAGGCGCGAAGGAAGCCGCTTTACCTTGTTTACCCCCTCAAGTTCTTTAATTCGAAGGAGGTGATTTCAATGGTTTCAGATTCTCGGCTGAGAAGTTAGGAGGAAGCCGAATTACAGCAAGCATGAGGCGTTTTTCTTCATTTGTGGGGAGAAATTCGTTGGTGGATTTTACCTCTAAATGGGGCAGCGTTCACTTGTACAAACAACCAAGAATGCCCTTCTCTTTCTAAATTGGACAGGTTCCAACTCTCGGCTTTAGAGGGAATAGGAGGAGGAGCATTTTTTCAACGTCTTGCAGGAAGCACTTCTTAAACCCATCTTGGACCATATCCCCATTCTCCTAGCCAAGAGGGTGAGGGGGGAGGTATAAAGAGAAGGCCATCCCCTTTCAAATTTGAAAAGATGTGGCTGGAGGATGAAGGTTTTCTAGAAAAAGTCGCTTCTTGGTGGTTCTTCCTTTTCGTTTCAAGAGAAAGCAAGCCACGTCTTTTGGTTGAAGGTTAAAGCCTTGAAAGAGGAAGTGGAATAAGGAGCAGTTTGGGAGGGTGGACTTGAAGAAAATGGAAGCTTTGGAGGAAATTGCGTACCTAGACCGCACAGAAGAATCAAGACCTCTATCATCAGCAGAAATAGCTCTGAGAGTATCAGCCAAAGAAGAATGAAGGAGGCTAGCCCCAAACAAGTCAAAAGAAAAGATGAGTTGGCGGCAAAAGTCGAGAATGACGTGGTTAAGGGAGGGGGATAAGAACACAAAGTTCTTCCATCGAATAGCGAACGCGAGAAGAAGGGTAAACACCATATCTAGACTGGAGGTAGAAGGGGTCGTTCTGGAGGAGGAGGAAGCGATTCGATTAGCGGTCGAAAAGTTCTACAAAGAGCTTTACGTGGAACCGCATTCGTTTCGACCGACGCTAGACGGAGTCTAATTTGAAAGCATCCCTACGGAGATGTGTGATTGGTTGGAAAGGCCTTTTGAGGAAGAGGAGGTTTTCAAGGCTCTGGGGGAGATGTGTGGAGACAAGGCCCCAGGACCCCCCAACTAACCCCCCTTCGCCCCTTGATGAGTAAGCTCCGTAAGCCAGCTCTTCGTTGGTTGGCCTGCCCCCCTGGAAAATGAATGTCAGGTGCTCCCCTCCTCCCGAAAGAAAGAATTCCGTCCTCAGCCCTACAGAGAGAGGGGATGGATAGAGACTGATCTCTTTCTACATACATACTTTTCCTCCTTTTTCCCATAAAGCTTCCTTTCCTGA